ATTAAGAATTTTTCATTCATTCCCATCCAATCAAAAGATATTTCCATCCAATCAAAAAAGACCCTTTTGTAATTGATTTCGCAATTTGAATCAATTGGAAGATAAAAAATATGAAATTGATCCTTTATTTGGTCCTTATTAGGTTCAACCTGAATTTTTGTATTAAATTTCCACCCCAAATATTTTCTATCCGTATTTTTTTCCATATATATAATATCACTTTTTCCTAGATAATTCTTCATAGGAATATTCTTGAGTATGTTAAAAAAGTTTTCTTTATTTCTGGTGGAATTTTCCTGCTTCTTATTTCTTTCGAATGATGTTCTATAAATACAGGATTTCTTCTTAGTTTCAGAATGAATATATTTATATGATAAAAGATCATATCTATAGTTTTTTTCAAAATGATCCTCTTTATTTGATAATAAATAGACTTTCAAATTTTGTTTTTTTTTGTAATCAAAAAAAGGGTCTTTTTCATAGGAATACCATTTCTTTAAATCATTATTTTGAGAGGTATTTATCCCATTTCGCCATTTTTGGGGGACTAATCTAGACCATGTAATCTGAGATAAATCGTATTGATAATGACCTCTTAACCAGTTTTTCCATGGATTCATTCCATAATTTGGAAGTTTATTATGTCTTATTTCGGAATCAAATATTCCTTGTCTTCCAAAAAAATCCTTTATTTCATTCTTAAGAAAAAAAGATGGTCCATTATATTGAAGAATAGATCTTACCTTATTGAAGTTAATTGCTTGGGTTTGTGATAATTTTAAAAATACATATTTTTGTGACAAGTCAGATAAATAAAAAAAAATATGTGACTTTCGCTTACTATTTCTAAGATTATCAAATATCTTTTTTATAGTCATAGGCGAAATAAAGTCAATTTGATTTTGTTTTGTTTTATTAATCCTTTCTTGATCTTGATTTCTTTTATTATTGTCAATGTATTTCTCAACAATTTTTTTTGTTGATTCCATAAAAAGGTATAGAGTGATTCTGCGCATATTAATGATACATAGAAAGATATCAATGTATATTTTTTCAATGCAAAATTGAATTAATAATTCAATATTTTTTCTTTTTAATAGTTTCCAAATTTTTGGGGGTGATTCTCCATTATTCTTTTTATTTTTTTTCATTTTTTCTATTTGATTTCTGATTGTGTTTCTTCTATCAATTCTATGTTTCATTTCTTCTTTTGTCTGTAAATAATTTGTCCAACCTGTAGCTCGATTTTGACTAAGTGATTCATGAATTATCTTATTACTGATTATAGAATCATTTTCTGTTTGAGTTTGACTTGATTCATATATTTCTCTCGGTATAAATAATGGAATTTTTGTTCCTTTTAAAAGTTCTTTTCTTATTTGTTTTACAAATAAAACAGCTTTTGTTTGTTTCTTTGTTATTTTTTTTAAAACTCTTCGAACTCTAAAATTGAATTTTCTGATTTCGACTTTATAGTCTATATCTTTAAAAATAGGTTCAAAAAAGGAAGGTGTTTTTCGAGGAGGCCCAAAAGGATATTCTGTTTCCATTCCCAAAACTGTTAAAAAACAAGAATCAAAATAATCCTGTTGCTTTCGATCGCTATCAGAGAGTCGTAGTTTAGATCTGTGCCAAGGTTTCAAATGAAAAGGATATAGGATTTTGATCTGAAAACCTTCTCTTAACCAATTTTTAGGAAATTCCGTTTTGGAGAATTGAAGACCATTATAGCTGCACTTTAGATAAATTTCTCTATTCCAATCTTGGAAATCCTCATACCATTCCGGAGATTGCCGTAATAAAATACGGCCAATATTCTTAACTATTATGAATAAGGGTAATTTAATATATCTTCTAAAAATTGATTGAGCTAGTAACAGAAGACTTCTTGTTTTTTGTGCATATGGAATGTTATCCCAGAATTCCATTGCGTCTTCCTGGTTATTTTTTTTTATTTGGAATTGTTGATCTAAAATTTCGAATTCTGACTTTTTACCCAACCAATCTCTAATATTAAAAAAAAGTTTCATTAGGTTGGATATAGGAAAAGGAAAATCCTCCATTTTTTCCAAAAAAAGGGGGGAATGGGGATTTCCTTGAGAGGGTCCCCAAATAACCATTTTACGCCTTTGAACGCGCATAGATCCTTTTATTACGGCTCGACGAAAATCCGGTTCTTCTAAATAACTTATAAAACCCGAATCTCTATTAAATTTTGTATAAAGATTATAATTCTTGAAATGAGACTTCTTAAAACTTCGTCTGGAACGAGTTAAAAAAGCTATACGTTTAAATCTTCTTGTTCGAAGCTGGTGATCCAGCCCTTGCATTATGCCTTGTTCTTTTCGTCGTTTTTTAAAATGTTGTTCCAACTCATTGATTAATTTGTATGACCATCGAGGGGGTTTTTTACCTATTTTGTTTATTCCAATAGATTTTTTTTCACGCTTAGGGTTAGTTAGAATTGCGTTCAATGAAAACTTTAACCTATTATTTGAAT